TTCAAATTTTGGTGTAAAAGGTTTATAGACGGAGTTAACCATTTTGATAATATATCCAAATACACTCCTTCGTGATTGAAAGGAATTCCCAGGGATCCAACGAACAACGTAAATAGAACCAATACAAGTATAGGAAATAACATAGTATTATCCGATTCATAAGGATACGAAAAAACCTTCTTATTTCCAAAACGGGTAATAGTAATAAAGGGTTGTGTGATGTTTCTTGCATTCTGATCAATTCGATACGTTTTTTTTGAAAAAAAAGAAAAAATCTCATGATTTTTCATTGTTAATAACGTTAATAAACTAAAATTTTTGTTAATTCTTTTTGAATCTTCTTTACCCCATAGAGATATTGAATAGAAGGGGGTATTCTTTTTGCCACTATAATTTTGAAAATGAACGTTTAAATGTCCTTCAAAAGTAAGTAAATAGATTCGAAACATATAAAATGCGGTTAATCCCGCTGTAAACCAAGCTATTATTGCGAAAATTGGTGAATACAACCAAGTATCATTAAGAATTTCATCTTTGGACCAAAAACAAGCAAGAGGCGGAATACCACAAAGAGAAAGTGTACCTAATAAAAAAGCGGTTTTGGTAATTGGGACATGCTTTGTTAAACCCCCCATAAAAACCATATTCTGACTTTTATTTGGAGAATATCCAACAAGAGTTTCCATTGAATGAATAACGGATCCAGATCCTAAAAATAATAATGCTTTCGAATAAGCATGAGTAATCAAATGAAATAAAGCACTTCGATAAGACCCCATACCTAGAGCTAACATCATATAACCCAATTGAGACATTGTGGAATAGGCTAAACCTCTCTTAATGTCTTTTTGAGCAAGGGCAAAAGTTGCTCCGAATAATATTGTTATTACTCCTACCAAAGAGATGAAATTCATTATATGAGGAATAACTATGAAAAGAGGAATAAGCCGAGCTACAAGAAAAATTCCCGCAGCTACCATAGTAGCAGCATGTATAAGAGCCGAAATAGGAGTAGGTCCCTCCATGGCATCCGGTAACCATACATGAAGGGGAAATTGTGCAGATTTAGCAACTGCACCGGCAAATAATAGAACGGCACAGAAAGTAACAAATAAAAAATTGACTTCATTATGATTATTAGAAATCAAGTTATTGAATATTTTGAATAAATCTCGAAATTCGAAACTCCCTGTTATCCAATAAAAACCTAAAATTCCTAATAATAAACCAAAATCCCCAACACGATTAGTTACAAATGCCTTTTGGCAAGCATTTGCAGCAACAGGCCGTGTGAACCAAAACCCTATTAATAGATATGAACACATTCCTACCAATTCCCAAAAAATATAAATTTGTATCAAATTAGAACTAGTAACTAATCCTAACATAGAAGTACTGAAAAAACTCATATAAGCAAAAAATCTCAAATATCCTTGATCATAAGACATATAATTATCACTATAAATAAGAACCATAATTCCAATAGTAGTAATCAATATTGACATAATAGAAGTAAGCGGATCGATCAAGTAACCGAATTCTAAAGAAAAATCATTATTGATGATCCAAGACCATACATATTGATAGATAGAACTGCCATTTATTTGCTGAATAGACAGATTGATAGAAAAAAGCATGACTATACTTAACAAAAAAACACTTTGAAAAGCCCACATACGACGAAGACTTTTTGTTGCCGACGGAAAAATAAGAAGTCCCGCTCCTATTAAAATAGGAACTGGAAGTGGAAGGAAAGGAATTATCCACGCATATTGATATGTCTGTTCCATAAAAAAATTTTTTTATTCTTAATTGATTGTTTACGATTTACCGGATCCTACCCCCTTTCAATTTCAAAACAAAAAGGGTCAATAAAAAAATCAAGAGATGTACTAACTTAAAGATATTTTTCGAATTTTATATATTATTTATATATTATCTGGGTCTTTCCAAAAGACTTTAAATATTAAAATAAAGAAGTTACAATTGGGCAAATGATATGACCAACTTGCTCATAAAAAGAGAATTTAGTTATTAACTAAGATTTTTATTAAAATAACGAAAATACAAAATTTCATTATTATTAGATGACTTTATATTCATAAAGTAAGGATAAAAAATTACACTAAAAAGATTACTTGATTATGATATGAATCGATATGAATCATAGGATTAACTAAGGTAAAAATTTTGTACTAATCTCGCTTTTTAGTAAGTTTGTTTCAAATCATTAACTAGTTTCATTATAAATTATAAAATTTATTGATTATTTTACGTTTCAATAAAAAAGGCATTTATAGGAAACGCTATAATATCTAACATTTTACATTTTATATAAGATTTTTTTTAACAAAACGTGTATCTTTTAACAAATTAATTACTTTAATTACTAGTTTGATTCGAATTTTAAAATGGAATTTGGAAGTATTCTTTACTCAAGTTTGACCAATTAATAGAAAAAATTAAAGTTTTCATTAGGCAATGGGTTTTTAAAGGGTTC